TAGGTGTACTCATAATTGTTTGGTTAGAAAGAGAAATATCTGCCGGCATACAACAACGTATTGGCCCTGAATATGCCGGCCCATTGGGGATTCTTCAAGCTCTAGCAGATGGGACAAAATTGATTTTCAAAGAGAATATTTTTCCATCTAGAGGAAATATTAGTTTATTCAGTATTGGCCCCTCCCTAGCTGTCATATCCATTTTGTTAAGTTATTCAGTAATTCCTTTTGGCTATCATCTTGTTCTAGCCGATCTCAGTATAGGTGTTTTTTTATGGATTGCTATTTCAAGTATTGCTCCCATTGGACTTCTTATGTCAGGATATGGATCAAATAATAAATATTCCTTTTTAGGTGGTCTACGGGCTGCTGCTCAATCAATTAGTTATGAAATACCATTAACTCTATGTGTGTTATCAATATCTCTACGTGTGATTCGTTAAAACAAAAACTTTCTATTATTTCATTTTTCATTTCTAGTAAAAAATAAAAAAGTGAAATGAATTGAATCCATTTTCATTATTTTTTATTCATTAGTTAAATTGATGAACTAAACCAGATAGTTATATGAGTGAAAGAAAACAGCTTACAAATTCGCAGTAAAAAATGGAGCCTCATCGCCTATGTACAAGAGTTAAATGAAAAGGAAACAACAGTCTATACTGTTTACCCCAAGCTTGATTGATTAATCATTATGTCTTGAAGCGGGTTTCAAATAAAAGATCCAATTCTAGAAAATTTTGACTATCTATTCCCATAGTTGTATTACTATAAGAATAATAGAGGATTGAGCAAAAAAGAGTGGATGATTAGGAACACCAAGATACAAAAAGGATTAGTAATGTAACTAATGAAAATTATCCAATGGGATATTTCGACATCAAGAAAATAAAATTGGGGCTTTAAGTTAGTAGAAACGATCAAGTAGTACTCCCCATTATTTCGATCCAGAGTATGCTCCTATCCCCGATTAAGTAAATAACTATCAAGAACGAAGTAATCCTTTTACCCTTTTTTTACGTCTACCCTTTTATGAGAAAGGAGAATAGGAACAAAAAAACGGAAAATCGAAAACAAAGGCATTTTTTTTCTTTCCTATCATAGAACTTTAAAGAATTAGAAAAGAATTCGAATTCTTATCCTGATTCCGGAACTAATGTCTAATTTTTGTAATCAACAATAATAGGTTGAAAGTTATATTAATCTATTAATCAAAATTGCTACAAAAAAGATTTTATTCAAGGATTAAGTTATTACTCAACTAAAGAACAATTGAATTATTAAAAAAAGATGAGATAAATTCCTAAGCACGGTTTATTAGAACTATATTCTATAGCAGACAGAATTCCATTGGTCGAATTCGGAACCTTACAATAGATTTTTAGTTTGTTTATCTATCGTACAAATATATTCAATAACAGAATATCAAACAGGTTTTTCGATTTATCTGGGACCCTCGAGGAGCCGTATGAGATGAAAATCTCATGTACGGTTCTGTAATAGAGATGATAGCAGTGCTGCTATCACCGACTATGATTATCTAACAGTTCAAGTACAGTTGATATAGTTGAAGCACAATCAAAATATGGTTTTTGGGGGTGGAATTTGTGGCGTCAACCTATAGGATTTTTCGTTTTTATAATTTCTTCGCTAGCGGAATGTGAGAGATTACCCTTTGATTTACCAGAAGCAGAAGAAGAATTAGTAGCAGGTTATCAAACCGAATATTCCGGTATCAAATTTGGTTTATTTTACGTTGCTTCGTATTTAAATTTACTAGTTTCTTCATTATTTGTAACAGTTCTTTACTTAGGCGGCTGGAATCTTTTTATGCCGTACATATTTAGTCCTGAATTTTTTGAAGTAACTAAAGCAAAAAAAATAGTTGGAGCCATAATTGGTATCTTTATTACATTGGCTAAAACGTATTTATTTTTGTTCCTTTCTATCACAACAAGATGGACTCTACCAAGGCTGCGAATGGACCAACTATTAAATCTTGGATGGAAATTTCTTTTACCTATTTCTCTAGGTAATCTATTATTAACAACTTCTTCCCAACTTCTTTCACTATAAAAAAAAAAATAGTGATATTTTATATTTACCATTTGTCTAAAACAAGAGAAAGAAACAAATAAAAAATTTCTATAGACATTTACGATATGTTCCCTATGGTAACTGGGTTCATGAATTATGGTCAACAAACAGTACGAGCTGCAAGGTACATTGGTCAAGGTTTCATGATTACCTTATCTCACGCAAATCGTTTACCTGTAACCATTCAATACCCTTATGAGAAATTAATTACATCAGAGCGATTCCGGGGCCGAATCCACTTTGAATTTGATAAATGTATTGCTTGTGAAGTATGCGTTCGTGTATGTCCTATAGATCTACCCGTTGTTGATTGGAAATTTGAACCCGATATTCGAAAGAAACGGTTACTTAATTACAGCATTGATTTTGGAATCTGTATATTTTGTGGCAATTGCGTTGAGTATTGTCCAACAAATTGTTTATCAATGACTGAAGAATATGAACTTTCTACTTATGATCGTCACGAATTGAATTATAATCAAATTGCTTTGGGGCGTTTACCCATGTCAGTAATTGACGATTATACAATTCGAACAGTTTTGAATTAGCCTCAAATAAAAAATGGCTAGGTTTTTTTGTTTAATTAATAACTACAAATCAAAACTATTGATTGATTAGTTAGAATCACGATGAAATTTGGATTCAAAATAACGAGTTTCTACTCTACTAAAGAATGCAAGTGTTCTAATAATTATATCTCCATCGATCCATATTTATTAGGGTTGAATTCCATTAACATAGGATAAAAAAAAGTAACCCCCTTTTGCCTAGTCAGATCAACAAAGTCACGATATTTCTATTTTCTTATTATTTTACATAGAATGGATTTACCTGGACCAATACATGACTTTCTTTTAGTCTTCCTGGGATTGGGTCTTATAGTAGGAAGCCTCGGAGTGGTATTACTTCCTAATCCAATTTATTCTGCCTTTTCTTTGGGATTGGTTTTTTTTTGTATATCCTTATTCTATATTCTCGCAAACTCCCACTTTATAGCTGCGGCGCAGCTCCTGATTTATGTAGGAGCTATAAACGTTTTAATCCTATTTGCTGTGATGTTCATGAATGGTTCAGAATATTACAAAGATTTCCATCTTTCTACTATTGGAGATGGAATTACTTCGCTAATTTGTACAAGTATTTTAATTTCCCTAATTAGCACTATTCTAGATACGTCATGGTACGGGATTATTTGGGCTACAAGATCCAACCAGATTCTAGAACAAGATTTGATAAGTAATAGTCAACAAATTGGTATTCATTTATCAACTGATTTTTTTCTTCCATTTGAACTCATTTCAATAATTCTTTTAGTTGCTTTAATAGGTGCAATTGCTGTAGCTCGTCAATAAGAAATCTTTCAAAATAGGAATCCAACTCTATTTTTTTCTAGATTTAAAAATTCATTTGTGTTCCATTCTATTTGAATTAATGCCGAAAATTCAAATAGAAATGCTTTTATTTCAATCTATTAACAATAGAATTATCTATTTGTTATATTTTAGTTAATTAAATTGATTGAATTGTTGTTCATATTGAACTGAATTGAGATTGCTAAGGAGTTAGTTAATCATGCTCGAACATGTACTTGTTTTGAGTGCCTATTTATTTTCTATCGGTATTTATGGATTGATCACGAGTCGAAATATGGTTAAAGCACTTATGTGTCTTGAACTTATATTGAATGCAGTTAATATGAATTTTGTAACATTTTCTGATTTTTTTGATAATCGTCAATTAAAAGGAACTATTTTTTCCATTTTTATTATAGCTATTGCAGCTGCTGAAGCAGCAATTGGATTGGCTATTGTTTCGTCAATTTATCGTAATAGAAAATCAATTCGTATTAACCAATCAAATTTGTTGAATAAATAAAATAAATTGAATATTATTTAATTAATTTGGCTTAGCATATTTACCGCGTAAGATAGAAATAAAATAATTTTTACAAAAACAAAAAAACTCAAAGTATCTTGGCTCTCTCTCAAAACATAAGTCAATCTATAAATAGATTGATTAGAAAAAAAAATGGAATAACTTATTGATTCGTCTGGTAATTAAATAGAATTTATTTATTAAGTTTACTCGATTTACTAGATCGAAAATTTATGACATCCAAAAATGTATAGATCCAATGTCACATTCAGTAAAAATTTATGATACATGTATTGGGTGTACTCAATGTGTCCGAGCTTGTCCCACAGATGTATTAGAAATGATACCTTGGGACGGCTGTAAAGCTAAGCAAATTGCTTCTGCTCCAAGAACAGAGGATTGTGTAGGTTGTAAGCGATGTGAATCTGCCTGCCCAACGGATTTCTTGAGTGTTCGGGTTTATTTATGGCATGAAACAACCCGTAGCATGGGTCTAGCTTATTGATACGTTCCAGAAAAAAACTCCACTTGAATGCATTTGATTTTTTTATCGACAAAAACCCGTACTCAAAATACAAAATTTAGCTTTTGTTCGAGTACGGGTTTTTCTGGTCTAAGTGTATCTTGCCTTTACCACGAATTATTTTCCTTGGTTAACAATAATTGTAGTTTTTCCCATATTTTTTGGTTCTTTCATTTTCTTTCTTCCCCATAGAGGAAATAGAATAACCCAGTGGTATACTATGGGTATCTGTTTATTGGAACTTTTGTTAACGACCTATGTATTCTGTTATCATTTTCAATGGGACGACCCATTAATTCAACTAGTTGAAGATTATAAATGGATTGATTTTTTTCATTTCCACTGGAAATTAGGGATAGATGGACTTTCTATAGGACCCATTTTACTCACGGGATTCATCACTACTTTAGCTACTTTAGCAGCTTTTCCGGTTACTCGAGATTCTCGATTATTCCATTTCTTGATGTTATCAATGTACAGTGCTCAAATAGGATTATTTTCTTCG